TATAACCAATATTCCCCGACACACACAACTTCACTATGGTTTAGTACATAATATGTATAACTCAACATCATGGTTTAAGTACATATTATGTATAATATTACATCATGGTTTAAACCATTACATGGTATATCCTCATACAACCTATATTAAACATTTTTGTTTAAAATATTAAAATAAGCCGTACATAAACCATAACAATTCAAACTCATAAATAATATATCTTAAAATGAGCAATTGCATAATTCCTAATATCTCCATAAAACCATTTTCTATGCGTTACCCAACTAATATTGGTAATCAACATCCTATGTAGTAAGAGACCACCATCCCCGAATACCTTAAGATACACGGTCCTTGAACGATCAGGGACAAAATTTGTGGGGGTCACACAACTTGCACTATTACTGGCATCTGGTTCCTATTTCAGGTCCATACATTTATATCTCCTCATAATATGAACTTTCCTGACATCGCTTATTGGTGTAACTTCGCTGTAGCAAACACCCCCCAAGCCAAGGCGTTCTTTTATAGGCATGGGGTTCTTTCTTTTTTAGGATCACTTTCATTTGGCATACTTCATGCAGGCAATCAACAAACATTCAAGGTTGCACTAATTTTTATTCAAACCAACCAAAAATGTAATGCTTTAATGACATACTTGAAATAATTACATAACTCTCTATCAAGTACATAACTGATATTGCCGTTTCCACATACCTCCTTAAGATCCCCCTGGGCTTCGCGCGCGGTAAACCCCCCTACCCCCCATGCCGTACAAGTCCTAATTAATCCTGTTAAACCCCTAAACCAGGTAAGGCCCGATTGGCGTATTCAACAAGCTATGATATGTGTTGATATATAGTGTTATAAATTCGCATTATATTGTATAGCTATTGTAGCTTAAACCAAAGCATAACACTGAAGATGTTAAGATGGACCCTAGAAATGTTCCAAAAGCACAAAGGCTTGGTCCTGGCTTTACTATCAGCTTTAGCCCAATTTATACATGCAAGTCTCCGCACCCCTGTGAGAATGCCCTCAATCCCCTGCCCGGGGACGAGGAGCAGGCATCAGGCACACTTTCTAGTTCCGCCCAAGACGCCTTGCTACGCCACACCCCCAAGGGAACTCAGCAGTAATAGACATTAAGCCATAAGTGTAAACTTGACTTAGTTAGGGCTATTAGGGCCGGTAAAATTCGTGCCAGCCACCGCGGTTATACGAAAGACCCTAGTTGCTAGCCACGGCGTAAAGGGTGGTTAAGGACAACAAGGAATAAAGCTAAAGACCCCCTGGGCCGTCATACGCATTTCGGGGGCACGAAGCCCTAACACGAAAGTAGCTTTAAAACACACCTGACCCCACGAAAGCTAAGAAACAAACTGGGATTAGATACCCCACTATGCTTAGCCCTAAACCCAGATGTACTCTTACACACACATCCGCCCGGGTACTACGAGCACAGCTTAAAACCCAAAGGACTTGGCGGTGTCTCAGACCCACCTAGAGGAGCCTGTTCTATAACCGATAACCCCCGTTAAACCTCACCACTTCTTGTTTATCCCGCCTATATACCGCCGTCGTCAGCTTACCCTGTGAAGGCCTAACAGTAAGCAAAATGGGCCCACCCAAAAACGTCAGGTCGAGGTGTAGCGTACGAAGTGGGAAGAAATGGGCTACATTTTCTATATCTAGAATATTAAACGAATGGCACCATGAAAATAATGCCTGAAGGTGGATTTAGTAGTAAAAAGCAAATAGAGCGTCCTTTTGAATTAGGCTCTGAGACGCGCACACACCGCCCGTCACTCTCCCCTCTGTAAATTCACCCAACATTCCTAATACATTACACATCAACACGGGGAGGCAAGTCGTAACATGGTAAGTGTACCGGAAGGTGCACTTGGAACAATCAGGACGTGGCTGAGATAGCCAAGCATCTCCCTTACACCGAGAAGACATCCATGCAAATTGGATCGCCCTGAGCTAAACAGCTAGCTTAACCACCTAAACCCCTAAAACAACATTACAACATTTAAAAGACCTACAACACCCAAAACTAAAACATTCTCCCGCCTTAGTATGTGTGACAGAAAGGGCACCACAAAGCAATAATAAAAGTACCGCAAGGGAACGCTGAAAGAGAAGTGAAACAAATAATTAAAGCACAATAAAGCAGAGATTAAATCTCGTACCTTTTGCATCATGATTTAGCCAGCCCCCAGAGCAAAGCGCACTTTAGTTCAAGACCCCGAAACTAAGTGAGCTACCCCGAGACAGCCTATTAATTAGGGCCAACCCGTCTCTGTAGCAAAAGAGTGGGAAGATCTCCGGGTAGAGGTGACAAACCTACCGAACTTAGTTATAGCTGGTTGCCTAAGAAATGAATAGAAGTTCAGCCTCGTACTCCTCATCTCACAAATATTTTTATACTAATGAGCCCGAGAAACCTACGAGAGTTAGTCAAAGGGGGTACAGCCCCTTTGAAACAGGACACAACCTCACCAGGAGGTTAAAGATTATACTAAATAAGATACGCCGCTCCAGTGGGCCTAAAAGCAGCCATCTGAACAGAAAGCGTTAAAGCTCCGGCAGACTACAATCTATTATTTAAATATTTTATCTTAAACCCCTAATTATACTAGGCCAATCCATGCCTGCATGGAAGAGATACTGCTAAAATGAGTAATAAGAAGGAACCCCCTTCTCCTAGCCTATGTGTACGCTAAATTGGACCTGCCACTAGCAATTAACGAACCCAATTAAAGAGGGCATTATGGTTATATTAAATATCAAGAAATCTCCACACATATGCATCGTTAACCCCACACCGGAAGGCAAAATAGGAAAGACTAAAAGAAAAGGAAGGAACTCGGCAAACATAAGCCTCGCCTGTTTACCAAAAACATCGCCTCCTGCAAAAATCAACGTATAGGAGGTCTTGCCTGCCCAGTGACATGTTAAACGGCCGCGGTATTTTGACCGTGCGAAGGTAGCGCAATCACTTGTCTCTTAAATGGAGACCTGTATGAATGGTGGAACGAGGGCTTAACTGTCTCCCCTTTCAAGTCAATGAAATTGATCTGCCCGTGCAGAAGCGGACATACAAATACAAGACGAGAAGACCCTTTGGAGCTTAAGATACAAGATCACCTATGTCAAGGACCTAGTCAAACTAAATAGCACCTGATCCCAATCTTCAGTTGGGGCGACCACGGGAGAAAATAAAGCTCCCACGCGGACTGGGGCAACCCCCCTAAAACCAAGAGAGACACCTCTAAGTCGCAGAATTTCTGACCAAAAGATCCGGCTTCCTGCCGACCAGCGGACCAAGTTACCCTAGGGATAACAGCGCAATCCCCTTTCAGAGTCCATATCGACAAGGGGGTTTACGACCTCGATGTTGGATCAGGACATCCTAATGGTGCAGCCGCTATTAAGGGTTCGTTTGTTCAACGATTAAAGTCCTACGTGATCTGAGTTCAGACCGGAGCAATCCAGGTCAGTTTCTATCTGTAATGCCACTTTCCCCAGTACGAAAGGACCGGAAAAGGGGGGCCCCTGCTATAAGCACGCCCCACCCCAACTTAATGACGTCAACTAAATTAAACAAAGGGGGGCGCAATCCCAAATCAAGATAAGATTATTAAGGTGGCAGAGCCCGGTAATTGCAAAAGGCCTAAGCCCTTTCAGCCGGAGGTTCAAATCCTCCCCTTAATTATGATAACCCTTTTAATTACCCACATTATTAACCCCTTGGCCTACATTGTGCCAGTATTACTAGCAGTAGCTTTCCTAACATTAATTGAACGTAAAGTCCTAGGGTATATACAATTACGCAAAGGCCCAAATATTGTAGGCCCCTACGGCCTCCTTCAACCAATTGCAGACGGGGTTAAACTCTTCATTAAAGAACCCATCCGCCCCTCAACCTCCTCTCCATTTTTATTCCTCACCCCCCCCATGTTAGCCCTAACCCTGGCACTAATACTATGGGCCCCTATACCCCTCCCCCATCCCGTGACTGACCTAAACCTCGGTATATTGTTTATTCTGGCCCTCTCTAGCCTAGCAGTTTACTCCATTCTAGGGTCAGGGTGGGCCTCCAATTCAAAATATGCTCTCATTGGAGCCCTCCGAGCAGTCGCCCAAACTATCTCCTATGAAGTCAGCCTAGGCCTAATCCTTCTATCAATTATTATCTTTACAGGAGGTTTTACCCTCCAAATATTTAATATGACACAAGAAGCTATCTGACTTCTAATCCCTGCATGACCTCTAGCTGCCATATGATATATTTCCACCCTCGCAGAGACAAACCGGGCCCCTTTTGATTTCACAGAGGGTGAATCAGAACTAGTATCAGGATTTAACGTAGAATACGCCGGAGGTCCTTTCGCACTATTTTTCCTAGCCGAATACGCCAACATTCTTCTAATAAACACACTATCAGCCATCCTATTCCTAGGAGCAATGCATTTTCCACATGCCCCTGAACTAACCTCCATAAACATTATAATAAAAGCTGCCCTACTATCCATATTATTTTTATGAGTCCGCGCTTCTTACCCCCGATTCCGATATGATCAACTTATACATTTAGTATGAAAAAACTTCCTACCAATAACATTGGCCCTTATTCTATGACATGCCGCCCTACCCGTCGCACTCACAGGACTGCCACCCCAACTATAATGGAGCCGTGCCTGAATGCCCAAGGACCACTTTGATAGAGTGATACATGGAGGTTAAAATCCTCCCAGCTCCTTAGAAAGAAGGGACTTGAACCCATATCATGGAGATCAAAACTCCAAGTGTTTCCATTACACCACTTCCTAGTAAGATCAGCTAAATCAAGCTTTTGGGCCCATACCCCAAAAATGTAGGTTAAAATCCTTCTCTTGCCAATGAGCCCCTACGTCATCACAATTATATTATCAAGCCTCGGGTTAGGCACAGCTCTTACCTTCATAAGCTCCCACTGACTCCTAGCATGAATAGGCCTAGAAATTAATACCCTAGCGATTCTCCCCTTAATAGCTCAACACCACCACCCCCGAGCAGTAGAAGCCACCACCAAATACTTTCTAGCCCAAGCCGCTGCTGCAGCAACCATCCTATTTGCCAGCACCATTAACGCCTGAACCACGGGAGAATGAAACATCTACTGCTTATCTCACCCTGCCGCAACAATCTTAATTACCATGGCACTAGCATTAAAAGTGGGGCTCGCCCCCGTGCACTTCTGAATACCCCCGGTTATACAGGGCCTAAGCCTAACCACCGGACTAATTATGGCTACCTGACAAAAACTAGCCCCATTCGCACTAATTATCCAAATAGCCCCTTTCACCCCTCCGCTACTATTAACAACCCTGGGATTATTATCCGTCTTCATCGGGGGCTGAGGGGGATTAAACCAAACTCAATTACGAAAAATTTTAGCTTACTCATCCATCGCCCACCTCGGCTGAATAGTCATTATCACACAATATAAGCCCCAACTAACCGTGCTAGTACTAATTACATATATCATTATAACATCAGCAACATTCCTAACATTTAAACTAGTAGCCACTACAAAAATTAATACCCTAGCAATAAGCTGGGCCAAAGTGCCCACTATTACAGCCATAGCAGCTCTAGCCCTACTATCCTTAGGAGGGCTCCCCCCACTAACAGGCTTCATACCAAAATGATTAATTTTGCAAGAACTCACCATGCAAGGACTACCACTCACCGCAACAATAATGGCACTCAGCGCCCTACTAAGCCTGTACTTCTACCTACGACTCTGTTACGCCATAGCATTAACAATTTCCCCCAACACAAACAACTCCTCCGCCCCCTGACGCATACAAAATACACAAGCCACAGCCCCATTAGCCACCCTAATAATTATAACCCTACTACTTCTCCCCCTCACCCCCCTAGCCCAAACACTAACAAACTAGAGATTTAGGATAACACATAGACCAAAAGCCTTCAAAGCTTTAAGTAGGAGTGAAAATCTCCTAATCTCTGTATAAGACTTGCAAGACTTTATCTCACATCTTCTGAATGCAACCCAGACACTTTAATTAAGCTAAAGCCTTCCTAGATGAGAAGGCCTCGATCCTACAAACTCCTAGTTAACAGCTAGACGCTCAAGCCAGCGAGCATTCATCTACTTTCCCCGCCTCCCGCCAAAAAGGCGGGGAAAGCCCCGGTGGGCGATTAACCTACTTCTTTAGATTTGCAATCTAACGTGTAATACACCACAGGGCTCCTGATAGGGAAAGGACTTAAACCTTTGTTCATGGAGCTACAATCCACCGCCTAACTCTCGGCCACCCTACCTGTGACGATCACGCGCTGATTTTTCTCAACCAACCATAAAGATATTGGCACCCTTTACCTTGTATTTGGTGCCTGAGCCGGGATAGTGGGCACGGCCCTTAGCCTGCTCATCCGGGCAGAACTAGCTCAGCCCGGCGCCCTTCTAGGCGATGACCAAATTTATAACGTTATTGTTACTGCTCACGCCTTTGTAATAATTTTCTTTATAGTAATACCAATTATGATCGGAGGGTTGGGAAACTGGCTTGTCCCCCTAATGATCGGGGCACCAGATATGGCTTTCCCCCGAATGAACAACATAAGCTTCTGACTCCTGCCTCCCTCCTTCCTACTTCTGCTCGCCTCTTCCGGAGTTGAAGCAGGAGCAGGAACAGGATGAACTGTATACCCGCCTCTTGCCAGCAACCTCGCACATGCAGGGGCTTCCGTAGATTTAACGATCTTTTCCCTCCATCTTGCAGGAGTTTCATCTATTCTTGGAGCCATTAACTTTATTACAACAATTATTAACATAAAACCTCCCGCAATCTCACAATATCAAACCCCCCTATTTGTCTGAGCCGTCCTAATTACAGCCGTTCTTCTACTTCTATCCCTCCCAGTTTTAGCCGCTGGCATTACAATGCTTCTAACAGACCGAAACTTAAACACTACCTTCTTTGACCCCGCAGGGGGAGGTGACCCCATCCTTTACCAGCATCTTTTCTGATTCTTCGGACACCCAGAAGTATACATTTTAATTTTACCAGGCTTTGGTATAATCTCCCACATTGTTGCCTACTATGCAGGCAAAAAAGAACCATTCGGCTATATAGGAATAGTCTGAGCTATAATGGCCATCGGCCTTCTAGGGTTTATTGTATGAGCACATCATATATTTACTGTAGGGATAGACGTGGACACTCGAGCATATTTTACATCTGCAACAATAATTATTGCAATCCCAACGGGGGTAAAAGTATTTAGCTGACTTGCTACCCTACATGGCGGTTCAATTAAATGAGAAACCCCTCTACTCTGAGCCCTAGGTTTCATCTTCCTCTTTACTGTTGGGGGCCTAACTGGCATCGTCCTAGCCAATTCGTCCTTAGACATTGTCCTACATGACACCTATTATGTAGTAGCCCACTTCCATTATGTATTATCAATGGGTGCTGTATTTGCTATTATGGGGGCCTTCGTTCACTGATTCCCCCTCTTTACAGGGTATACAATACACGACACCTGAACAAAAATTCACTTCGGAACTATATTTGTGGGGGTAAATCTCACCTTCTTCCCCCAACACTTCTTAGGTCTTGCTGGCATGCCACGACGATACTCAGACTACCCCGATGCCTACTCACTATGAAACATTATCTCCTCAATTGGCTCCCTGGTCTCCCTAGTAGCAGTTGTAATATTCCTTTATATTTTATGGGAGGCCTTTACTGCCAAACGAGAAGTACTCTCTGTTGAACTCACCTCCACAAACGTAGAGTGGCTACACGGATGCCCCCCGCCCTATCACACATTTGAGGAACCAGCCTTCGTGCAAGTACAAACAAACTAACGAGAAAGGAAGGAATCGAACCCCCATAAACTAGTTTCAAGCCAGTCACATAGCCGCTCTGTCACTTTCTTCCATAAGATACTAGTATAATTGAACAGTACCCTGCCTTGTCAAGGCAAAATTGTAGGTTAAAATCCTACGTATCTTGAGCCTCACGGCTCAATGGCACATCCCTCACAACTAGGATTCCAAGACGCGGCCTCCCCTGTAATAGAAGAACTTCTGCACTTCCACGACCATGCCTTAATAATTGTTTTCCTAATTAGCACCCTAGTCCTATACATTATTGTTGTTATAGTCACCACCAAACTTACCAATAAATATATTCTAGACTCCCAAGAAATTGAAATTATCTGAACCATCCTCCCAGCAGTAATCCTTATTTTAATCGCCCTTCCCTCCCTTCGAATTCTTTATCTAATGGATGAAGTAAATGATCCTCACCTAACAGTGAAAGCCATGGGCCATCAATGGTATTGAAGCTATGAATATACTGACTACGAAAACTTAGCTTTCGACTCCTATATAGTCCCCACACAAGACCTGGTCCCAGGACAATTTCGACTGCTTGAAACAGACCATCGAATAGTAATTCCAATAGAATCCCCAGTCCGAGTACTAGTCTCAGCTGAAGACGTCCTACACTCCTGAGCTGTCCCCGCACTGGGCATCAAAATAGATGCTGTCCCAGGACGACTAAACCAAACATCCTTTATCACCTCTCGCCCCGGAGTGTTTTACGGACATTGCTCTGAAATTTGCGGAGCCAACCACAGTTTCATGCCCATCGTCGTAGAGGCCGTCCCCCTAGAACACTTTGAAAACTGATCCTCTCTTATGCTTGAAGACGCCTCACTAGGAAGCTAAATAGGGACTAGCATTAGCCTTTTAAGCTAAAGATTGGCGGCCCCCAACCGCCTCTAGTGACATGCCGCAATTAAATCCCGCCCCATGATTTGCAATTCTTGTATTCTCGTGACTAATTTTCCTGACAGTAATCCCAAACAAAGTCTTAAACCACACCTTCACAAATGAAATCACAGCACTCAGTGCCGAAAAACTTAAATCAGACACCTGAAACTGACCATGGCACTAAACCTGTTTGACCAATTTATAAGCCCCACACACCTCGGCATCCCCCTAATTGCTATTGCACTTACCCTCCCTTGAATTTTAATCCCCTCCCCAACCCGCCGCTACCAAAATAACCGACTAATCTCCCTACAAAGTTGATTCATCAAAACCTTTACACAACAACTGCTCACCCCACTAAATCGAACAGGACATAAATGAGCCTTAATTTTAGCCTCACTAATAATCTTTATTCTTACCCTAAATGTGCTAGGATTATTACCATACACCTTCACCCCCACAACACAGCTATCCTTAAATATAGGGTTGGCAGTGCCGCTATGGTTGGCCACAGTAATTATTGGCCTCCGAAACCAGCCCACCGCAGCTCTAGGACACCTCTTACCAGAAGGAACTCCCGTCCCTTTAATTCCAATTCTAATTATTATTGAAACTATTAGCTTATTTATTCGCCCTCTCGCCCTCGGAGTCCGACTTACAGCCAACCTTACGGCCGGCCACCTGCTAATTCAACTAATCTCGATAGCAACCATTACCCTCATGCCCATAATAACTACAGTGGCAGCCCTTACCGCTATTCTTCTAGTACTATTAACACTTCTAGAAGTTGCAGTAGCCGTTATTCAAGCCTACGTATTTGTCCTCCTACTAAGCCTATATTTACAAGAAAACGTATAATGGCCCACCAAGCACATGCATACCACATGGTTGACCCAAGCCCATGGCCCCTAACCGGAGCAGTAGCTGCACTCTTAATAACATCAGGTCTAGCAATCTGATTTCACTTTCACTCAACCGTCCTTATAACACTAGGACTAATTCTACTACTCCTTACCATATATCAATGATGACGAGACATCATCCGAGAAGGCACCTTCCAAGGACACCATACGCCCCCCGTACAGAAAGGCTTGCGATATGGAATAATTTTATTTATCACCTCCGAAGTATTCTTCTTTCTAGGGTTTTTCTGAGCATTTTATCACTCCAGCCTCGCCCCTACTCCAGAGCTCGGAGGATGTTGACCTCCCACGGGTATTACTCCTTTAGACCCATTCGAGGTCCCCCTCCTTAATACTGCAGTATTACTAGCATCTGGTGTTACTGTAACATGGTCTCACCACAGCCTAATAGAAGGAGAACGCAAACAAGCAGTTCAATCTCTCACCCTAACAATCCTTCTAGGGTTCTATTTTACCGCCCTCCAAGCCATGGAGTACTATGAGGCCCCTTTTACTATTGCAGACGGAGTGTACGGCTCAACTTTCTTTGTGGCAACAGGCTTTCACGGACTACATGTCATCATTGGCTCAACCTTTCTTGCCATCTGCCTCCTTCGACAAATCCAATATCATTTTACATCAGAACACCATTTTGGGTTCGAAGCGGCCGCCTGATACTGACACTTCGTAGATGTTGTATGGCTCTTCCTATATGTCTCTATTTACTGATGAGGCTCATATCTTTCTAGTATTAAAGTTAGTACGAATGACTTCCAATCATCTAGTCTTGGTTAAAGCCCAAGGAAAGATAATGAACTTAATCATAATTGTTACACTTATTACTCTTATCCTCTCCACAGTCCTGGCTGCAGTATCATTTTGGCTCCCCCAAATAACCCCTGATGCAGAGAAGCTCTCCCCCTACGAATGCGGATTTGACCCACTAGGCTCTGCACGCCTGCCCTTCTCCTTGCGCTTCTTTTTAGTCGCCATCCTATTCTTGCTATTTGACCTGGAAATCGCCCTCCTCCTCCCCCTTCCATGAGGTAATCAACTACTAAGCCCCACCTATACCCTTCTATGGGCTACAACCATTTTAATCCTCCTCACCCTAGGCCTAGTTTATGAGTGAGTACAGGGTGGCCTAGAGTGGGCCGAATAGGGGACTAGTCCAAATTAAGACCTCTGATTTCGACTCAGAAAACCCCGGTTTAATTCCGCGGTCCCCTTATGACACCAGTTTACTTCAGCTTCACCTCCGCATTTACACTAGGACTTACAGGACTAGCATTCCACCGCACCCACCTGCTTTCAGCCCTACTATGTTTAGAAGGCATAATACTATCTTTATTTATTGCCCTGGCCCTATGAATACTACAACTAGAGTCCACTGCCTTCTCCGCCGCCCCTATCTTACTATTAGCTTTTTCAGCCTGTGAAGCAGGCGCAGGTCTAGCCCTTCTAGTTGCCACAGCCCGAACTCATGGAACAGATCGGCTACAATCCTTAAACCTACTACAATGCTAAAAATTCTAGTTCCAACAATTATGTTATTTCCAACAATTTGACTCTCCCCCTCCAAATGAGTTTGAACCACCACAGCCCTTCAAAGCCTAATTATTGCCCTAATCAGCCTTAGCTGAATTAATTGGTCCTCAGAAACAGGCTGAACTTCCTCTAACTTATATATAGGCACAGACCCTTTATCAACCCCCCTTTTAGTCCTCACCTGCTGACTACTCCCCCTCATAATTCTCGCTAGCCAAAACCACATTAAAGCTGAGCCCATTGCCCGTCAACGAAACTACATTACCCTATTGGCCTCCCTACAAACCTTTCTAATCATGGCATTTGGAGCAACCGAAATCATTATATTCTACATTATATTTGAAGCAACCCTAATCCCCACCCTTATTATTATCACCCGCTGGGGGAACCAAGCTGAACGACTGAGCGCAGGAACATACTTCTTGTTCTATACCCTGGCCGGCTCTCTCCCCCTGTTAGTTGCCCTACTCCTGCTACACCAAAACACAGGAACCCTTTCAATACTTATTATTCAATACTCACACCCAATAACCCTTGGCTCCTGAGGAGACAAGATTTGATGAGCAGGCTGTCTAATTGCCTTCTTAGTAAAAATACCCCTATATGGGGTTCACCTCTGGCTACCAAAAGCCCACGTAGAAGCTCCAGTAGCCGGATCCATAGTACTAGCAGCAATTTTACTAAAACTTGGAGGCTACGGCATAATACGAATAATAATTATACTAGACCCCCTGTCCAAAGAGATATTATACCCTATCATTGCACTAGCCCTGTGAGGCGTACTAATAACAGGCTCTATCTGCTTACGACAAACAGACTTAAAATCACTAATTGCCTACTCATCCGTCAGCCACATAGGCCTTGTTGCAGGCGGAATTTTGATCCAAACCCCATGAGGCTTTACCGGGGCCCTCGTATTAATAATTGCCCACGGACTAGTGTCATCTGCCCTATTCTGCTTAGCCAATACCACCTATGAACGCACCCATAGCCGAACAATAATCTTAGCCCGAGGAATGCAAATTATCTTTCCACTAACAGCTGTTTGATGGTTTCTCTCTAACCTAGCAAACCTAGCCCTCCCCCCTCTACCAAATCTAATAGGAGAACTTGTAATTATTACCGCACTATTTAATTGGTCACCCTGAACCCTAATCTTGACTGGGGCCGGCACACTAATTACCGCGGCCTACTCACTATATTTATTCTTAATGTCCCAACGAGGCCCCCTCCCACAACATATTATTAATCTGCAACCTTTCCACACACGAGAACATCTACTAATAGTTCTCCACCTCCTTCCAGTTGCTCTCCTTATCACAAAGCCTGAAATCATGTGAGGTTGATGGTACTGTAGATATAGTTTAATACAAAACATTAGATTGTGGTTCTAAAAATGGAAGTTAAATCCTTCCTATCCACCGAAAGAGGCCCGGGGCAATAGAGACTGCTAATCCCTACCACCACGGTTAAACTCCGTGGCTCATTCAAAGCTCCTAAAGGATAATAGTTCATCCGTTGGTCTTAGGAACCAAAGACTCTTGGTGCAACTCCAAGTAGCAGCTATGGCAGATATTATAACCACCACCCTTCTTCTCACCCTAGCAATCCTAGTGTGGCCTCTCGTAACAACACTAAATCCAACCCCCCTAAACCAAAAATGGGCCCTAAAATACGTCAAAGCCGCTGTAAGCACTGCATTCTTTATCAATACTATTCCCCTTATTATTTTTTTAGACCAGGGAACAGAAAGTGTTATCACCACCTGAAACTGAATAAATATCATAAACTTTGATATTAATATTAGCTTTAAATTTGACCATTACTCACTAATCTTTACCCCCATCGCCCTGTATGTAACATGGTCTATTCTAGAATTTGCATCATGATATATACACTCTGACCCCTACCTAAATCGGTTCTTTAAATATCTACTACTATTTCTAGTAGCTATAGTCATCTTAGTTACTGCCAACAACATATTTCAATTATTTATCGGCTGAGAAGGCGTCGGCATTATATCCTTCCTATTAATCGGGTGATGACATGGCCGAGCCGATGCTAACACAGCAGCCCTACAAGCAGTTATCTACAACCGAGTTGGTGATGTCGGCCTAGTCCTAACCATTGCTTGAATTGCAATAAACCTCAATTCCTGAGAAATTCCACAAATTTTTCTACTATCCAAAGACTTTGATATAACCCTCCCATTAATAGGCCTTATCTTGGCTGCTACAGGAAAATCTGCCCAATTTGGACTACACCCATGACTACCCTCAGCGATAGAAGGCCCAACCCCAGTTTCAGCCCTACTGCATTCAAGCACAATAGTAGTTGCAGGCATCTTTCTACTAATTCGACTCCACCCTCTAATACAAGATAATCAACTAGCCCTAACCGTCTGCCTCTGCCTCGGCGCTCTAACGACCCTATTCACCGCAACCTGTGCTCTTACCCAAAATGACATCAAAAAAATTGTAGCATTTTCAACATCAAGCCAACTGGGGCTCATGATGGTTACTATTGGCCTAAACCAACCCCAATTAGCCTTCCTGCACATTTGCACCCACGCTTTCTTTAAGGCCATACTATTCTTATGCTCAGGCTCAATTATTCACAGCCTCAACGACGAACAAGACATTCGAAAAATGGGGGGTCTACACAAACTAATGCCCTTTACCTCCTCCTGTCTTGTTATCGGTAGCCTTGCATTAACAGGCACCCCCTTTCTAACAGGTTTCTTCTCAAAAGATGCAATTATTGAAGCCCTCAATACCTCTCACTTAAACGCCTGGGCCCTAGCCTTAACACTAATTGCCACCTCTTTCACCGCAGTCTACAGCCTCGGAATCGTCTTCTTTGTAGTTATAGGCTCCCCCCGATTCTCAACTTTATCCCCAATCAACGAAAACCACCCCGCAGTAATCGCGTCTATTGAGCGCCTAACCTGAGGAAGCATCATTGCAGGACTAATCATTACCTCAAATTTCCTTCCATCTAATACCCCCGTCATGACAATGCCCTTTTCCCTTAAAATTGCTGCCCTAGCAGTTACGATCCTGGGGGTTATTATTGCCCTGACACTATCCACAACAGCCTCTAAACAAATCAAAATTACCTCTCTCCTGACTCCCCACAACTTCTCCAACATACTGGGATTCTTCCCATCAATCATTCATCGCTCCCTCCCTAAGCTTAACCTAGTACTAGGCAAACAAGCCACAAAACTAGATCGCCAATGAATAGAAATAGGACCCAAAGGCCTCCACCCCCTACACTTCACCCTGTCCTCTATATTTGATAATATTAATACTAACATCATCAAAATTTACCTAACCTTTTACCTAATTTCCACAGCCCTAATTATTGTACTACTCTCCACAATCTAAACCGCCCGAAGGGCCCCCCGACTTAGACCACGAGTTAATTCCAAAATTACAAAAAGACACAACAACAATACTCACGCACACACCACCAACATCCCTCCACCAACAGAATACATTAAAGAAATTCCACCAATATCCCCCCGTACTATAAAAAATTCTTTAAACTCATCAACAACTCAGTATCCCCCATGCCCGCCCCAAAACCACCACACTGCCGCTCCCACCCCAAACAAATACATCAAAACATAAACTTTTACCGACCCTGCCCCCCACGTCTCAGGAAAAGGTTCAGCGGCCAAGGCCGCTGAATATGCAAACACCACCAACATTCCCCCCAAATAAATTAAAAACAATATTAAACCAACTAACGACCCACCATGCCCCACTAAAACCCCGCACCCGACCCCTCCCGCCATAGCTAGCCCCAACGCAGCAAAATACGGCGCCGGATTAGAAGCAACCCCCACCAGCCCCACCACTAAACTTAACAAAAACAAATCAAGAAAATATGTCATAATTCTCACCCGGGCTCTAACCAGGACTAATGACTTGAAAACCCACCGTTGTTATTCAACTATGAGAACCATGATCACCCGAAAAACTCACCCACTCCTCAAAATTGCCAACAATGCACTAATTGATCTGCCCGCCCCATCCAATATCTCCGCATGATGAAACTTCGGCTCTCTATTATTATTATGTCTTATAGCACAAATCTTAACAGGACTCTTTCTAGCTATACACTATACCTCAGACATTTCAACTGCCTTTTCATCCGTCGCCCACATTTGCCGAGATGTAAACTACGGATGGCTTATCCGCAACCTCCACGCTAACGGGGCCTCCTTCTTCTTTATCTGTATTTACCTGCACATTGGGCGGGGCCTATATTATGGCTCCTACCTTTATAAAGAAACTTGAAATATTGGAGTGGTCCTTCTACTACTAGTAATAATAACCGCATTCGTGGGCTATGTACTACCATGAGGACAAATATCATTCTGAGGCGCCACAGTCATTACAAACCTCCTATCAGCTGTTCCCTACATAGGAGATGCCCTTGTACAATGAATCTGAGGCGGATTTTCCGTAGATAATGCAACGCTAACCCGATTCTTTGCATTCCACTTCCTATTGCCATTCGCAATCATCGCAGCAACGCTACTGCACGCCCTATTTCTACATGAAACAGGCTCCAACAACCCAGTCGGACTAAATTCTGACGCAGACAAAATCTCCTTCCACCCATACTTTTCCTACAAAGACCTCCTAGGCTTTGTTTTCCTCATTACAGCCCTCGCCTCACTAGCTCTTTTTTCTCCCAATCTCTTGGGTGACCCAGAAAATTTCACTCCCGCCAACCCCCTAGTAACCCCTCCTCACATCAAGCCCGAATGATATTTTTTATTTGCTTACGCCATCCTACGATCAATCCCCAACAAACTTGGTGGAGTGCTAGCACTACTACTCTCTATCTTAGTACTCATAGTTGTTCCCCTCCTCCACACTTCTAAACAACAAGGGCTCGCCTTCCGCCCTCTCTCCCAACTATTGTTTTGAGCCCTGGTAGCAGATGTAGCTATCCTGACCTGAATCGGCGGAATGCCCGTCGAACACCCCTTCATTATCATCGGGCAAATCGCCTCCGTACTGTATTTCTCCCTATTTCTAATCTTTAACCCATTAATAGGCTGATTAGAAAACAAAACCATTAACTTCAAATGCCCTAGTAGCTTAACCATAAAGCGCCGGTCTTGTAATCCGGAGACTGAGGGTTCAACTCCCCCCTAGTGCCAGAAAAAAGAGATTTCAACTCTCACCCCTAACTCCCAAAGCTAGAATTCTTAATTAAACTATTTTCTGT